ATAGCCTAATATCATCATACTTACGTGCATTATTAACCACTCGGATTGGAGAGCAGGTACTAATATTTTGGATTCGTGTATTTCAGTTAAAAGACCTGAAGTAGCAAAACCCTGGGTAAAAATAGCACTTGGTCCAATTATTGTGCTTAGAAGATTTTGATTTTTTTTGAAATACGGGACTATATGAATCAGGGAAAAACTCCATGAAAGGAAGATTAATGATTCATATAAATCACTTAGTGGAAAATGTCCCGAATAAACCCAACGAGTAACTAATAATCCTGTTATACAGGAAAAAGTCATTATCATCCCCTTTTCGGATGAATCATATAGTTTTACGATTTCATCGACTAAAAAAGTTATGAAATGAATTGTAATTACAATTGAAACAATCGAAAAAGAAATATGAGTTAATATATGCTCTAAAGTTGAAAATATCATAATTTTTTTTAAGGAGTCCCATAATTATAAAAAGGAAATCGGAAATTGAATTCATTATAGGATCTATTTACTTTTTTTAGGAGATGACATGCCGCCACTCGGACTCGAACCGAGATGCTCTAGCACTGCTTCCTAAGAGCAGCGTGTCTACCAATTTCACCATAGCGGCTTGTCTTGAATTCATAATACCCTATGAATAAGCAATCGTCTAGATTTAAGAATTAAATTGTTGCAATATTTTTTAGGAAAGATTCAAATTGATGAATAAAAATTCGTTCAAATAGGTATTTGAAGGTTCATTATTTGAATTTAGGGTCTTAGTTTTAGTGTGTATTTTAGACTCTCCTCGACTTGAACTCTTGGAAAACTAGATAGTCCAACTATGAATTAAGGGATAGAACCCCCCCCCCCAAAACAAAACATTTTTGTTTTGTTTTAATGAACTGTTTTTGATTTATTTGATTTCAAACATCGAAACCAAAAAATCCATTTTATCAATGAACAAAAAAATTTTGGATCAGTAAAAATTGACACATATTTATCCAAAAAAATTTGTTAAGTGTTTTTGAGTGGATTGATGGCAATAAATATATGGGAGTCTATATAGGAATTCATAGAAAATCCAAAAAGAAGAAAGTTGCACAAAAAGGTTTAGAATTTTAATCAATTAGTTTCAATGATTTTGATTTTTGACTCGCCTTTCTATAGAAAAAACGTGGATCTAGAGAAAAAAGGTATATTATTGTTTATATTATTGTAAGAAATAGGCTGATGGGGAAAATAATACTCCCCACCTTGGAAATGAGAAAATATACTAAAAAGACAATTACATATCTTATGTTTTTTTGTCAAAAAAAAGGATTCTTTTTTTTTTTTTGAATTCAGTACAGTAAAGAGAAAAATCCTTATTCTAATTCTAAGAGCGAAACAAATTCCATTTCCTATTGATTAACTCAACAGGGAATGGAAAGCGGGAATTTTATTTTCGAAACGAAATGAGTCAATTTTTGAGTCAAGCCGATTCAGATTATTGTAACATGTTATGTTTTATTTCTTATTTTATTTGTTTGTTGCACAAAAAAACTTTTGGAATTCCCGGTAGAAATAGATTTCCCTAAGGAAAACGCTTTTAACGCTGCCCAATACCCCTTCCTTTTCCAAAAATTTTTACGAATACGCTTTTTTGATGCAGAAGTACGTTTTTTTGGAACTGCCATTTAAATAAAAATTAAGAGATTACTCATTGGTATAGCTGGATGTGAAAGACATCTATTGTTCAAAAGAAATTTGCGCTTTGCCAATTCATTATGTATTTCTTTTCTAGATAATATTTTTGATTCTAAAATCAAAAAGAATACATAAGATGCGTGAAAGATATGGGAAAATCACATAAACTATTTTTATTACTAAAAAAAAAAAAGAATATTCTTTTTTTTTAGTAACTTGTCAAATTCGCGAAAAATATGCCTAATTTAACTTGAATTTGAAAGTTCGAAGGAGACTAGTAATTAATCTGCTTTTTTCATATGATTTGACCAATTGTAACTTCTTGATTTGAATATTTGAAGTATTTAGCAGAAACTTCTAAAGAATAAGTATAAAAAGAAATAAAAATTCAAAAATTCTATTTCTATTTAAGTTATTAAGTTAGTGCATATCTTTATTTTTTTATTGACTCCTTTCAAAAAGAGGTAAGATCCGGTGAATCGGAAACAATTAATATTAATTAAGAATTAAAAAACTTTTTTTATGGAACAGACATATCAATATGCGTGGATCATACCTTTCCTTCCACTTCCAGTTCCTATGTTAATAGGAGTAGGACTTCTTCTTTTTCCGACAGCAACAAAAAATCTCCGTCGTATGTGGGCTTTTTCGAGTATTTTATTGTTAAGTATAATCATGATTTTTTCAACTAATCTGGCTATTCAGCAAATAAAAAGCAGTTCTATCTATCAATATGTATGGTCTTGGACCCTCGATAATGATTTTTCTTTAGAATTCGGCTACTTGATCGATCCACTTACTTCTATTATGTCAATGTTAATCACTACTGTTG